CAACCTTCATGAATCCATTTTTGTTCTTTCATTCCAGGTAAAATCTCCTTGAAGTATCAACTAATGGAGGAGGAACGATATTAGACAACCTGCCCTTTCTTTTTTTTTTTTTCACAAATGGGAAGTTTCGGATCCAATTCGGATATAAGAAGGATTACCATATATAACACAAAATTTCTCCGCCGATTCCTTCTTGGCGAGCCTCTCGGTCTGTCATTATCCCTCGAGAAGTAGAAAGAATTACAATCCCCATTCCACCTAAAATTCTAGGAATTCGTTGATAGTTAGAATAGATTCGTAAACCGGGTCGACTGATCCGTTTTAAATTTAAAAGATTTATATAAGGCCTTCTCCTATTCCTTCTATGTCGCAGGGTTGAAACCAAAAAATATTTGTTGCTTTCCCAATGTTTCCTTACGTTTTCGATAAAACCTTCTCGTAAAAGTATTTTAACAATGTTTTCGGTAATAGTAGTAGATGGTACTCGAACCACTCTTTTTCTATCCATGTCGGCATTTCGTATAGAGGTTATTACGTCAGCAATAGTGTCCCTACCCATGATGAACTAAAATTATTGGTGCCCCCGAATTCTTATATAATCGACATGTTTTTCTTTCTTTTTTTTTTACTTATTTATTTATGAATATGAATTATTAAAGGTATATGCGTAAGACACAATCTGCTAATTAATCTTAATCTATTTCTTTCAAATACCCTACTATAACCATACCGCGGTTTCGTTTTATAATACCTCGGGAGCTAATGAAACTATTTTAGTAAAATTTAGCTGTCTCAATTCCCGGGCGATCGCACCAAAAACTCGAGTTCCTTTTGGATTTCCTTCTTGATCAATGACAACTGCAGCATTGTCATCATATCGTATTATCATACCGTTGTCACGTTTGAGCTCTTTACAGGTACGCACAATTACAGCTCTGACTACTTCTGATCTTTCTAGGGGCATGTTTGGTACTGCTTCTTTGATCACAGCAACAATAACGTCACCAATATGAGCATATCGGCGATTGCTAGTTCCTATGATTTGAATACACATCAATTCTCGAGCCCCGCTGTTATCCGCTACATTCAAGTGGGTCTGGGGTTGAATCATATCATTTTTTTATCTGTTCTTTCAATGCAAAGGTCGAAGAAAAAAAAGAAATATTGGTTGTCCAAAAAACGAAACCTGCGATTTTTTTCATTCCCAAGACCTATTTCCTTTGGTTCTGCATTCTTATCCCGAAATAATGAATTGAGTTCGTATAGGCATTTTTGACGCCGCTATTGAAATAGCCTTTCTGGCTATAGTTTCTGTTACTCCGCTCATTTCATAAAGTATTCGACCCGGTTTAACAACAGCTACCCAAAATTCAGGGGACCCTTTCCCCGAACCCATGCGCGTTTCCGTAGGTCTTACTGTAACCGGTTTGTCGGGAAAAATACGTACCCATATTTTTCCACCACGACGTGCATTTCGTGTCATTGCTCGTCGTCCGGCTTCTATTTGTCTAGATGTGATCCAAGCGGGTTCAAGTGCCTGAAGAGCATATTTACCAAAACAAATATGATTACCTCGATAAGATATTCCCTTCATTCTTCCTCTATGTTGTTTACGGAATCTGGTTCTTTTGGGGTTATAGTTGATGGTTGTTTCTCAATTCCATCTCTACTACAGAACCGGACGTGAGAGTTTCTTCTCATCCAGCTCCTCGCGAATAAAAGGATTCAAATTTTAAAATATTTAAATAGAATTGAAGATATGCAGGTATTTAATATTTAATGAATAATACATTGAATCGTGGGATTCTTTGAGATTTCATTTAATTTATTAGTAATTTGTATATCTTATTTGGATATATAACTAAACATATAAAATATATATTTCTATTTATAGATAATATTGTTTTTTATAGGGCTATAGCGAATCTTTTTTTATTTTGTCCCTTATCGTATTGAATTGTTCAAAATTTACCAATCTAAGAAAATAAAGTTTTCGCGGGCGAATATTTACTCTTTCAATATCTATTTCAGTTGTAGGGTTAGCTCATGACTTCTCAGAATAGATGAATTGGTTCTCCGTTCGTTCCGCCATCCCGACCACTGAATATCATTAGGATTCCGTTTCAATAGAATCTTCCGCATTCATAGGTTCCGTCGTTCCCATCGCTTCTTGCTTAATGGTTAGGTCTGAATTCTACAATGGAGCTCTTAATGAAATTTTTTCTTGAGTCAATTTTCTCAGTCTTTATTGGCTCGAGGCTCTTGATTTTTTTGTTCTATGAACAATTTCATTTAATTATGGATGAATCGCAGTATTGATGCTTTATTACACTGCCTTTTATGAGATAATTCATAGACCTTACATATTGGACTCATATATCATTGATATTCTTTTTCTCTCTTTCTCTCGTCCTTCCATTTATCCACATCCTTCTTTTATATTTCGCTTCACAATTTAGAATCAGGTTGATTTTTATTTTGTTTATGCAAAAAAGATTCA